TTTGTTTTTTTAATTATTTTATAAAAAAAATAAAACTGTAAACATATAATTTTAATTGTTAGGATAATTCGGGTAAAAGATGTCAAAGCTTGATTTTTCCCAACGTGAAAAAGTCAGGATTGACTCGGTTAAATGGTCAATGAAAAAAAAAAAAACGTTAATTTCACAATTTTTAATTGTCTTGTTGAATTCTTCGGTTAGCTATTAAAAATTTTAAAAAAAAATCTATTTTTTCTTCTATATAAATGGTTACCGTTTTTAATAATCTATTAAATTTATATTATAAAATAAGATGTTTTATTATATATATATAAATATGAATATATCTAAGCACATAAGTATATATTGATTCAATATAAAATAACATTTTAAATAGGTAATTAACAAAAAAACAAATCTCTAAATTATTACGAACCTATAAATAGACATACGTTGCATATAATGTTTAAAAACTTAGTTGGTAGAGACTTAGAAAGAAAGTAATAAATATTTTATATATTAATATAAAATTATTTAACCTTATTTAATATAAAGTAAAATTGAAATATAACAATCTCTTATGAATTATTAATTCTATTATATATAAATAAAAATTTAATTTAAATATAACTAATAATTATCTATTATCTTTAATTATATATTATGATTATTAAATAATTATTAATATATATATAATATATTTATTATTATTAAGAAATATAACTCTTATATAGTAAATAAAATTTTTTTACTAAAAAAAAAAAAAATTACTTTGAAGTAATTATTTATAATATTTTATTGGTAATTATTTTATTAAATTTTAACAATAAAATATGGTATTATTTAAATTATTGTTTTAAATAATTTTTAATTTTATATACTCTTAGATTATTATATTATGTTTATATAAAATAACAAAGTATGTAAATATTAAATTATTAGGAATAATAATAAGGGGAAAATTGGTAAATTTTATTTTAATATTAGATATTATTCGAGATTTTTGTGTGGGTGCTAAAAAAGTCGAAGAATTTTATGCAAGGTCTATTTATTGGGGATAAATAGGCGGGGTTAAAGCTGCGGGAGGAAAGAAAAATATGTTTATTGGTTTAGTGAAAGTCAAAAAGTTTTATTTTGGCTTAAAAATTAAGTTAAATTTTATTTTAGATGCAAATTTTAGTGATAGGATTGATTTAGAGAGTTTATTTTTTAATTTTTTTTGCAGTAAAGAAATTTGAAGATCAATGTAAATTGGATTTGGGAATAATTTAGAATATTAACAAAATTTGTGCCAGCAGTTGCGGTTATACAGATAATATGATTTAATTTTGTTTGGATTATAGTTAAATACTAAATTTTAGTTTGATATTAGAAATTATTAGGTGGAATTAGTAATTTCTAAAGTAAACTGTTATTTGATTTTGAGGCTGGGAAATTTAATATTTAAACTAGGATTAGATACCCTATTATTTTGAACGTGAAGTTGTTTCTTGATTAGTATTAGATATGTACTTGAAAATTAAAAATTTTGGCGGTATTTTAGTCTGTTCAGAGGAACCTGTCCTGTAAATGATGATCCACGAGTTGAGTAACCTTTTCTTTTAGTTTATATATCGTCGTAGTTTGAAAATTTTATAAGAATAATAATTTTCATGATTTTTTTGGAAAGGATTTCAGATCAAGGTGTAGCTTATGAGGAGGTAAGCGATGGGTTACAATAAATTTATTTGAGGATTTTGTTTTTTAAAAATAGATGAATTTGGATTTGACAGTAATGTTAACAAGATTGTTATTATGATTTAAGCTCTAAAATATGCACATATCGCCCGTCGCTTTCACTTTAAAGTGAAATAAGTCGTAACAAAGTAGGCCTACTGGAAAGTGGGCCTGGAAAGGCGGGCCAGAGCTTGTTATAAAGTATTTTATTTACATTAAAAAGTTAGTTGTGAAAATCAACTTGGCTTGAGTAATAATAATTATTTTTAATTAATTTTTAGGTTTGTTTTATAATAAGAATATTATTTTTTATTATTAGGTTTAGAAAAAATAATTTTAATTATAGTTTATTATTACTGTGAAGGAATTTTATTTAAATAATTAAAAGAAAAATTAATTTTTTGTACCTTGTGTATCAGGGATGATTAATTAAGGTTTTTATATTAAATGTTCTCGAATTTAGAAGAGTTACTTTTATATAGATATTGTTGTTGAATAAACACTTACAATATAATAGTCGGAGTGAAACGCTATTCGCTTTTAAATATATCTAGTTTTTTAAGAAATAAGTTTAATTTGATTAGTTTTTATTAATAAATTAAATTTTTAATTTATTATTATTATTAAGTTATGCTTTTGGGGATGAGCTTAAAAGTAGAAATTTAAAATTTTATTTGGGTATTTTTGACTAGTAGAATTAAAAGTTTTTTTCTATATAAGGATGTTATATTTGTTCAAAAAGTATATTATTATTTTTATGATTTTTAAATGTTTTATTAAAATTGGTACATTAATTTTAAATGTTTGGTAATAATGATTGTATTAGTAAAATTTTATGTTAAATTAGAAGTTTAGTTAAGATTAGTTAAAGGAATTCGGCAAATAATTTTTCACCTGTTTATTAAAAACATGGCTTGTTGATTATTATTTCAAGTCTCGCCTGCCCACTGAGTAGTTAAAGGGCCGCGGTATTTTGACCGTGCAAAGGTAGCATAATAATTAGTTTCTTAATTGGAAGCTTGTATGAACGGTAGGATGAGGAAATTACTGTCTCTGTCTAAAATTTTTTTGAATTTTATTTTTGAGTAAAAAAGCTTAAATTTAATTAAAAGACGAGAAGACCCTGTAGAATTTTATATGTCTTGGTATTGAGTTTTGTTAGAATTTTTATTAATTTAATATTTTTACGTATTTGGTTGGGGCGATCGAAAAATTAGAATAACTTTTTTTTAATTGTTACATTGATTTATGGTTGATTGATCCAAGGTTTTTGATTATAAGATAAAATTACCTCAGGGATAACAGCGTAATCTTCTTTGAGAGTTCTAATCGATAGGAGGGTTTGCGACCTCGATGTTGGATTAAAATAAAATCCTGGTGCAGAAGCTGGGCATTTTAGGTCTGTTCGACCTTTAAAATTTTACATGATCTGAGTTTAAACCGGCGTGAGCCAGGTTGGTTTCTATCTTTAATAATGTAAATATTTTAGTACGAAAGGACCATTTATTTAATATTTTATTTTATTTTGAATTTAATTGTTATTTTGGCAGAATAGTGCAATTGATTTAGAATCTTTATATGTAATGTGAATTACAAATAACACTTGTTTTTAAAGGATTTATTATTGGTTTTTGTTTCTAGTTTTATTTTGATTGTTTGTGTACTAGTGGGGGTAGCTTTCTTAACTTTATTAGAGCGGAAGGTTCTAGGTTACATTCAAATTCGTAAGGGTCCTAATAAATTAGGAATTTTTGGGTTAGTTCAGCCTTTTAGGGATGCTATTAAATTATTTACTAAAGAACAAACTTATCCTTTTATATCTAATTTTAATTTATATTATTTATCTCCTGTTATGAATTTATTTTTAGCTGTATTTTTATGAATATGTATGCCTTTTGTTAGAATTAACGTTAGATTTGATTTGTCTCTATTGTTTTTTTTGAGAGTTTCTAGATTGGGTGTTTATACTGTTATGTTAGCTGGTTGATCTTCTAATTCTAATTATTCTTTATTGGGTAGGCTTCGTGCTGTAGCTCAAACTATTTCTTATGAGGTAAGCTTGGCTTTAATTCTTATATCTTTTTTGTTTTTAATTTTAAGTGTTGATATGTTAGATTTTATAAAGTATCAGGAGTATGTTTGATTTATTTTCATTTTATTTCCTTTATGTTTAATATGGGTTATTACTAGGTTGGCGGAGACAAATCGGACACCTTTTGATTTTGCGGAAGGGGAATCTGAGTTGGTTTCAGGGTTTAACGTTGAGTATAGAAGAGGGGGTTTTGCTATAATTTTTTTGGCAGAATATGCTAGTATTTTATTTATGAGGATGTTATGTTCTATTCTTTTTTTAGGTGCTAATCTTAATTCTTGGTTATTTTTTTTAAAGTTGGGGTTTATGGCTTTTCTTTGGGTTTGAGTACGTGGTACTTTGCCTCGTTTTCGTTATGATAAATTAATGTATTTGGCTTGGAAGGGGTTTTTGCCAGTGTCGTTAAATTATTTAATTTTTGTTTTTAGAGTAAAGGGATTGTTATTTTCTCTTTTAATTTAGTTAACAAATTTTAGTACTTATAAAGTTAATAGAAAATTCCTATTTCTTTTTTATACTTTCAAAGTATATACTTATACAAGTTCATTAACTACTTAAAAATAATTATGTCTCAGATTTTGGCTGTAAAGGGTCTTACAATAAAATATGAGAAGTATATTAAAGTTAGGATTTGTCCTGTTAAGATGTAAGGGTCTTCTACTGGTCGTGCTCCGATTCAGGTTAATATTAAAATAATGGTGAATAATAATCAAAATAATAGTTTATTAACTGGGTAGAATTGTGTTCTTGAAAATTTTTTCTTGTTTATGAATGGTAGAAGATAAAGGATAGCAATTGATATTACTAAGGCTACTACTCCTCCTAATTTATTAGGAATTGATCGAAGAATTGCGTAGGCAAATAGAAAGTATCATTCTGGCTGAATGTGAACGGGGGTTACTAAGGGGTTGGCAGGAGTGAAATTGTCTGGGTCGCCTAAAAGATAAGGTCATCTTAAGGTGAGAAAGGTTAGGGCAAAACCTATAATTAAGAATCCTACAATATCTTTCAAGGAAAAATAAGGGTGGAATGGGATTTTGTCGATGTTTCTGTTTGTTCCTAAAGGGTTACTTGATCCCGTTTGGTGTAAAAATAGAAGGTGAATTATGACTAGGGCTGTAACGATAAATGGAAATAGGAAATGAAAGGCAAAGAATCGAGTTAAAGTTGCATTATCTACCGCAAATCCGCCTCATAGTCATTGTACGATAGTGTATCCTAGGTAAGGAATTGCAGATAGAAGGTTTGTAATTACAGTAGCTCCTCAAAAAGATATTTGCCCTCAGGGTAAAACGTATCCCAGAAATGCTGTTCCTATAACTAGAAAGAATAATGTTACTCCAATCATTCATGTCTCTATTAGATTGTAAGATCTATAATAAATTCCTCGACCAATATGAATGTAAAGGCAGATAAAGAAGAAGGAAGCTCCATTGGCGTGTAGGGTTCGAATTAATCATCCATAGTTTACGTTACGACAAATGTGGGCAACTCTGTTGAATGCTAAATCAATTTGGGGGCAATAATGTATTGCAAGAAAAATTCCTGTAATAATTTGGATAATTAAGCAAAGTCCTAGAAGTGAACCAAAATTTCATATTGTGTTAATGTTTGCTGGTGTAGGTAAGTCAATTAGAGAGGAGTTAATGATTTTCAAAATTGGTGATTGCTTTCGAGCTGGTATTTTCATTAAAATTTTTGTCGAAGAGGTCCATATTCTACGGTAGTGATTTTTACTACTGAAATTATCGTTAAAAGTAGATATGAGATAATTGTAAACATGATTGATCTTGATGGTCAATTTATGTACTTACTTGTTGTTAATTTATTTGACGGTGGTAAGTTTTGATTTGTTAGTTCAAATGTGTGAAGATTGTTCCTTATAAAAAATTGATCTGTTATAATAAGGATAAAAGTTAATAGTAAGAAAACTAATGCAAGAATAAAAAGTTTAGAGGAAAATTTAAATTTTTCGTTAGATGCTACTCTTGTTATGTAAATAAATAGTACTAGTATTCCTCCTACTATAATCAAGAAAATAATGTAGGAAAATCAATAGTTTAGATTTATTAATCCTGAAAGCAGGGATACTGCGATTGTTTGAATTAGGAGAATTAGTCCTAGAGATAAGGGGTGATTTAGAAATAAGAAGATTGAGGATAATATTCAAGATAAAATAAATAAAAATGTAATAATGCAAGGAATAGTTTAATAAAAATGTTAATTTTGGAGATTAGTGATGAGGTGATTCCTTTTCCTTGATGTTTTAAAAGAAGATTCTTATTTCTGGTTTACAAGACCAGTATTTTGGTTAAATTATTAAAACTAATGTTAATATATTTTTATTTGTGTAGGTTTATATTTTTTTCTGGCTTAATTGTTTTTGCCTCTAATCGTAAGCATTTACTTTTAATATTATTAAGTTTAGAATTCGTTGTTTTATCTTTATACTTAAGTTTATTTATTTATTTGGAGCATCTTGGTTATGAATTTTTTTTCTCTATGATTTATTTAACTATGAGAGTTTGCGAAGGGGCGTTAGGATTAGGTGTTTTGGTTTCTATAATCCGGGTTTGCGGTAATGATTATATTATGAGTTTCTCTTCTTTATGATAAAGTTTTTATTTAATTTGTTTTGGGTAGTTCAATTTGTGTTTTTTGTTTTAAGATTTTTTTTTCTTTTAAGGTTTTCTTTTAATTATATATTTATATATATATCTTGTGGCTTAAGCTGTGATTTACTTTCTTTTGTCTTGATTTTGCTTAGTTTTTGAATTTGTTCGTTAATAATTCTTGCTAGGGAGAAAATTTTCAAGTTAAATAATTATAGCAATTTATTTCTTTTTGTCATGATTTTTTTATTAATTAGTTTGTATTTAACTTTTTCTTCTTTAAATATGTTTGTATTCTATTTATTTTTTGAGATTAGTTTAATTCCTACATTGGTGTTGATTTTAGGTTGAGGCTATCAACCGGAGCGTATTGAGGCAGGAATTTATTTGTTATTTTATACTTTAGCAGTATCTTTACCTATAATAATTATAGTTTTTTATTATTACGAGATTTACGGGACATTAGATTTTTATTTAATAAGTCAAAATTTAAATAGTGTTTTTGCTTATTTTTGTACTATTGGTGTTTTTTTAGTAAAAATTCCTATGTTTTTTGTTCATTTATGATTACCTAAGGCTCACGTTGAGGCTCCAGTTTCTGGGTCTATAATTTTAGCAGGTATTATGTTAAAATTAGGAGGGTATGGGTTGTTACGAGTCATGAAGTTGTTTCTTGAAATTGGCGTTAAAGTTAATTTTATTTTTGTTGTAATTAGTTTACTGGGAGGAGTTTTTGTTTCTTTGGTTTGTATTCGGCAGAGCGATGTTAAGTCTTTAATTGCTTATTCTTCTGTTGCTCATATAGGTCTGGTATTAGGAGGTATTATGACATTAAATATTTGAGGTGTTTGGGGTTCCTTGATTATAATATTTGCTCATGGTCTTTGTTCCTCTGGTTTATTTTGTTTAGCAAATATTGTCTATGAACGTGTTGGAAGACGTAGTCTTTATTTGAATAAAGGATTGTTAAATATTATGCCTAGTTTATCTTTATGATGATTTTTATTATGTTCTTCTAATATGGCAGCTCCTCCGTCATTAAATTTGTTGGGTGAGATTGTTTTAATAAATAGTTTAATTAGATTTAGTGGTCTTAGAATGATTTTTTTATCGTTAATTTCGTTTTTAAGGGCCGTTTATTCTTTATTTCTTTATTCTTTTTCTCAACATGGGATTTTTTATTCTGGTTTGTATTCTGTTTATTCTGGGGTTTTTCGTGAATATTTACTTTTATTTTTACATTGATTTCCTTTGAATATTTTAATTGTTAAAAGTGAATTTGTTACTTTATGGATTTATTCAGGTAGTTTAATGTAAAACATTGACTTGTGGCGTCAAAGAGGCAAGATTTTGTTCTGGATAATTTTATCTATTTGTAAGATTTATTTTGGATTGTTTTTAATTTTTTCTGTTTCGTTTTTTTCTTTAAGTATTTATTTTTTAGTATTGGAAAAATGTTTAATTTTAGAATTAAATATGTTGAGGTTAAATTCAGGTTCTGTTGTTATGACTATTTTACTTGATTGGATGTCATTATTGTTTATAAGTTTTGTTTTGTTTATTTCTTCAATAGTTATTTTCTATAGGGAGGAGTATATGATAGGAGATTCATATCTTAGTCGTTTTATTTTATTGGTTGTTATGTTTGTTTTGTCTATAATGTTATTAATTATTAGACCTAATTTAATTTCTATTTTGTTAGGTTGAGATGGATTGGGTTTGGTTTCTTATTGTTTGGTAATTTATTATCAGAATGTGAAGTCTTTTAATGCGGGTATATTAACGGCTTTATCTAATCGTGTTGGAGATGTGGCTTTATTAATATCAATTGCTTGAATACTTAATTATGGTTCATGAAATTTTGTTTTTTATTTAGAGTTCTCGAAGGCGGATGGCATTATAGATTTAATTTCATGGTTGGTAGTCTTAGCTGGTATGACCAAAAGTGCACAGATTCCTTTTTCTTCATGATTACCTGCTGCAATGGCAGCTCCAACTCCCGTCTCTTCTTTAGTTCATTCTTCAACTTTAGTTACTGCGGGGGTTTATTTATTGATTCGTTTTAATATTTCTTTTTCGGAAAATTTGATGTTTTTTTTGTTGTTTATTTCAAGAATAACAATATTCATGTCTGGTTTAGGGGCTAACTTTGAATTTGATTTGAAAAAGATTATTGCTTTATCTACGTTGAGACAGTTAGGACTTATAATAAGTATTCTGGCTTTAGGGAGATATGAATTGTCTTTCTTTCATTTGCTTACACACGCTTTATTTAAAGCTCTTTTATTTATATGTGCTGGTAATGTTATTCATAATATGAATAATTGTCAGGATATTCGTTACATAGGAGGTCTTATTAAGCATATGCCTCTCACCTGTTCTTTTTTCAATATTTGTAATTTTTCTTTGTGTGGGTTGCCATTCTTGTCCGGGTTTTATTCCAAGGATTTGGTAGTTGAGGTAATATCCATAGGGTATTTGAATATTTATGTTTATATTATTTTTTATATGTCAATTGGTTTGACAGTTAGATACAGATTTCGTTTAACTTACTATATGATAACTGGGGATTATAATTTTATTAGGCTTAACTGTTTGGGTGATTGTAATTTTTTAATACTTAAAGGAATGTTTGGTTTAATTTTTTTTGTTGTTATTAGAGGAAGATTATTGAGATGGCTTGTATTTCCTAGTCCATATTTTATTTGTTTGCCTTTTTTGTTTAAAATTATGACTTTATTGATAATTTCTTTTGGAATATGGCTTGGTTATGAGACTGCTAAATTTGGTCTTAATTATTCATGTGTTTCTTTGAAAAATTTGACTTTAAGAAGGTTTTTTGCTTTGATATGAAATATGCCTATAATTTCTACTTTAGGAGTTAATTATTATCCTATTGTTTCTGGGGAATTATACAGTAAAGTTTTCGACCAGGGTTGGCATGAATTTTATGGTGGCCAAAATCTGAGCCAAAATATTATAATTTTATCTAATTTTTTTCAGCTTTTTTCTCGTCATCATTTAAAAGTTTATTTTACTTTGATGCTTGTGTGATTAGGGTTTTTAGCCGTTATTAGGTTATACTTAAATAGCTTATTTAGAGCATGATATTGAAGATATCAGGGAGATAGTTATATCTTTGAGTATTTACAAGAAAGACTTCTAATTTTACAATGAAAATGTAGCGTTTTATTTAAACTATGCAAATAGAAATATAAACGAAATTTCATCGCTTAAGAATTAAGTTAGAAGCCTATTCTTGATTCACATATTTCTTTAATTGGAGATGTGTCTCAATTTTATCATTAACAGTGATATACCTCGATTTTGGTTTCAATTAATAAGCAAGGATGGTTACATCAAACTTTTAGGTCGAAACTAAATGCAATTTTTTGCTTCTTGCTTGAGATAAATTGAATGTTCAATACTTTTTAAGTGCAAATTAAATGTTATAATTAACTATAATCCCAGTATTTTCAATTTAAGGCTCCTTGGTTTCATTCGTGAAATAGTCCTCTTAGTAAAACGACAAGAAAGAATGTTATTAGTATCGAATAGTTTAGTAAGTTTGAGGTGGTTATAACTAAGGTTATTGGAAGTAGAAGAGTAATTTCGACATCGAAGATTAGGAAAATTACGGCAATTAGGAAGAATTGTAGTGAGAAAGGTAAACGAGCAGGATTCTTTGGATCAAATCCGCATTCAAATGGTCTTCTTTTTTCTCGGTCTATAAATGTCTTTTTTGAAATTAAGTTAACAAGAATTACTATTATTAGTACAATTATTATAATTATTAAAGATAAAATTAATAAGATCTTAATTATTTATACTAGGATACTAGATTTTTTGATTGGAAGTCAAATATAATTTTTATATTATATAAATATCTACCTCATCAGTAGATAGAAATATAAAGGAAAATTCAGACTACATCAACAAAATGTCAGTATCAAGCTGCAGCTTCAAATCCGAAGTGGTGAATTGATGAGAAATGGTTTAAGTAATGTCGGATTATACAAACCAATAAGAAGATTGTTCCAATAATTACATGTAGTCCGTGGAATCCTGTTGCTATGAAAAATGATGAGCCATATGCAGCGTCTGCGATGGTAAAGGGGGCTTCGATATATTCAAAGGCTTGTAGGATTGTAAAATTAATTCCTAATGCTACTGTTAATAGTAAACCTTGTAGTCCTTGTTTATAGTTATTTTCTATTAATCCGTGATGGGCTCACGTTACTGTTAAACCTGAAGTTAATAGGATTAGAGTATTTAATAAAGGGATTTCAAGGGGATTAAAGGGTTGAATTCCTTTTGGTGGTCAGTTTATTCCTAGTTCAATTCTAGGGGAAAGAGAATTGTGGAAAAATCCTCAAAAAAATGAAATGAAAAAAAATACTTCTGATGTAATGAAGAGGATTATTCCTCATCGTAATCCTATGGTAACGTTGAAAGTATGAAGTCCTATATAAGTGGCTTCTCGAACTACATCTCGTCATCATTGATATATAATTAATGTTGTGATTAATAGTCCTAATAGCAACAGGTTTACTTCGTTTAGATGGAATCATTTGATTAATCCTATTATAGTAATTATTGCTCCAAGGGCTCCAAGAATAGGTCAGGGGCTAATGTCTACTAAATGAAATGGGTGATTTTTATGTTTACTCATTATATTAATTTACTTCTTTTGAGTAAAGAACTCTGAGTACTGCAAATACATAGGATTGAATAATAGATACGGCAGATTCTAGGATTAAAAGTAGGATTTGAATAATAATAAGAAAATTTACTAGTAGTAAGGTTAGTTTTGGTCCAGTGTTTCCCAATAAAGTTATTAGTAGGTGTCCTGCAATTATGTTAGCAGATAATCGGACGGCTAGAGTTCCTGGTCGGATTAGATTTCTGATAGTTTCGATGCATACTATGAATGGTATAAGGATTGGTGGGGTACCTTGAGGTACTAAGTGGGCGAATATGTGAATAGTGTTATTTACTCATCCATAAATTATGAATCTGAGCCATAATGGGAGTGCTAATGTTAAAGTTATTGCTAAGTGTCTTGTTCCTGTGAAAATATACGGGAATAGTCCTAAGAAATTATTGAATAAAATAAAAGAAAATAGTGAGATAAAAATTAACGTTCTTCCTTGATTTTTGTTAGTTCCCAAAAGAACTTTAAATTCTTTGTTTAATGTTGAAATGATGTTGATTCATAATATATTAGCTCGAGAAGGAATAAATCAGAATATAGGTGGGATGATCAAGAATCCTAGTAAAGATCTTAGTCAGTTTAATGGTAAATTAAAGTTAGTTCTTGGATCAAAAGAAGAGAAAAGGTTTATTATCATTTTCAGTTAAATTTTACAGTATTTTTAATTGGAATTTTTTGTTTTACGTTGTATATAAATGAATAATAATTTACTGTATTGAATAAAATAAAAATAATTGTAAAAAATATGAATAGGATCAATCAGTTTAGAGGTGCTATTTGTGGGATTAAAAATTATTATACTTCTAATAATTTTAGCTTGACAAGCTAATGTTATGATTTAACTAAATTTTTATCATTAGAAGTAGTTGCTAGGTTACTATAGGATGGTTTAAAATTCCATTGCTTGCTTTCAGCCATCTAATGAAATTTCTGTTATTTTAGAAATTCATTTAATAAAACATTTAGGAGAGATTCTTTCAATGACAATTGGTATGAATCTATGGTTAGCACCACAAATTTCGGAACATTGTCCGAAAAATAGGCCTGAGCGGTTAATTATAAGTCTAACTTGGTTTAATCGGCCTGGTGTGGCATCAATTTTTACTCCTAAGGAAGGTACTGTTCATGCGTGAATTACATCTGCAGCTGTTGCAATTACTCGGATTTGAGTTTCAAATGGGATAATTATTCGGTTATCTACATCAAGAAGTCGAAAATTAAAAGGTTTTATTTCGTTGGTTGGGATGATGTAGGAGTCGAATTCAATATTTTTAAAGTCGGAATATTCGTATGTTCAATATCATTGATGACCAATTGTCTTAATTGTGATAATGGGTCTATTTACTTCGTCAAGCAAATAAATTAATCGAAGGGAAGGAACAGCAATAAATACTAGAGTTACCGCAGGTAAGATTGTTCAAATGATTTCAATTAATTGACCTTCAAGTAAATAACGATTAGTAAACTTATTAAAGAATAGAGTTATTAATAGTTGTCCTACTAATACTGTGATAATGAGAAGAATTATTAATGCATGATCATGGAAGAATGAAAGTTGTTCTATTAATGGAGATGCCCTGTCTTGAAGGAGAAGAGTTGTTCATGTTGCGATTTCTAAAAAAAGTTTTAGCTTTATATTTGGGGTTTAAGTCCAGTGCACTATTCTGCCATATTAGAATTTATTTAGAATAGGCACTTCAATAAATCTATGATCAGCAGGGGGAAAATATTGTAGTCATTCAATTGATGTTACTAAGTTTGTTCCTGAAAGTGCTTTTCGTAGTGATGAAAACCTTTCTCATAAAATGAACAGTAGTAGTAAAACTCCCACTAAAGAAATTAAAGATCCAATTGAAGAAACGACGTTTCATATTGTGAAAGCGTCTGGATAATCAGAATAACGTCGAGGTATACCTCTAAGTCCGAGAAAATGCTGAGGGAAGAAGGTTAAATTTACTCCAACAAATATAACTAAGAATTGAATTTTCAGGTATTTATTGTGTAAAGTAATTCCTGTTAACAAGGGGAATCATTGTACTAATCCTGCTATAATCGCAAAAACGGCTCCTATTGATAAAACATAGTGAAAGTGTGCTACTACGTAGTAAGTATCATGGAGTACAATGTCAATAGATGAATTGGCTAGAACTACTCCCGTTAGTCCTCCTACTGTGAAAAGGAATACAAAGCCTAAGGTTCATAATGTGACTGGGTTGTAAAAAAGAAAGGTTCCGTGAAATGTTGCCAATCATCTAAATACTTTAATACCTGTAGGTACAGCAATAATTATTGTGGCAGAAGTGAAGTAGGCCCGAGTATCAACATCTATTCCTACAGTAAATATGTGGTGTGCTCAAACTACAAATCCTAGTGCCCCAATTGCTATTATTGCGTAAATTATTCCTAATGTCCCGAAGGCTTCTTTTTTTCCACTTTCTTGACTAATAATATGGGAGATTATTCCAAAACCAGGTAAGATTAGAATGTAAACTTCCGGGTGTCCGAAGAATCAAAATAAATGTTGATAAAGAATTGGGTCTCCTCCTCCTGCTGGGTCAAAGAAGGTTGTATTGATGTTTCGGTCTGTTAGAAGCATTGTGATAGCCCCTGCTAATACAGGTAGGGATAGGAGTAGTAGCACGGCCGTGATTGCTACAGCTCAAACGAAGAGAGGTAAACAGTCTGCTGCTATTTTTGATAGTCGTATGTTGATAGCAGTAGAGATAAAGTTAATGGCACCTAGAATGGAGGAGATTCCTGCAAGGTGTAAACTAAAAATAGCTAAATCTACTGAGGATCCCCTATGAGCTACGTTGGCAGATAGAGGAGGGTAAACCGTTCAACCGGTGCCTGCCCCGTTTTCTACAATTCTTCTCATAATTAGTAATGTTAGTGAAGGGGGTAAAAGTCAAAATCTTATGTTGTTTATTCGAGGAAATGCTATATCAGGTGCTCCTAATATTAGCGGTACTAATCAATTTCCGAAACCTCCGATCATGAGGGGTATTACTATAAAAAAAATTATAATGAATGCATGGGCGGTTACAATAACATTATAAATTTGGTCGTCTCCAATTAATGATCCCGGAGTTCCTAGTTCAGTTCGGATTAGTATTCTTAAAGAGGTTCCGGCTATTCCTGCTCAGGCACCAAATAGGAAGTATAATGATCCGATATCCTTGTGATTAGTAGAAAATAATCATTTATTCGGTGAAGTGGCCGAGTTTATAGGCGATAAATTGTAAATTTATTTACGAAATGATTATTTCTTTCACTAGGTTTTATAGTCAAAATGATTTTAAATTGCAAATTTAAAGGTAAAGAAGTTTCTTTTAAAACCTAAGCCTAAACCTAAGGCTTAGGTACTGTCCTGTTTTTAGCTTTGAAGGCTAATAGTTTAATATTTAACTTAAATCCTTAGAATATTCTAAAGATTATGGTGCATACGGCCAGTCCCATGAGGGCTATACAATTGAAAAGGATCACGGAAAATTTATAGTTTTTGTTTTCGTAGATTAGTGATTCGTTTGAGTTAATTACTAGGGTTGAGAAAGTTACTCGTAAGTAAAAGAATAGAGTTATTAGAGTGAAGATGATTAGGATCAGTCTTAACGAGAAAAAATTATTGGCAGCTAAGTTATTGATGGTTAATCATTTAGGGAAAAATCCTAAGAATGGGGGGAGTCCTCCTAAGGAAAGAAAATTTAGAATAAAAATTATTTTATTTATTTTTCTATTGTTTATGCTATTTAGTATTTGCTTTAAGTAAAAAACGTTTAATTGTTTAAAAATAAAAATAATGTTTATGGTAATGATTGTGTAAATAGTAAAGTAGATGGATCAAATTGTCTTGGAGTTAAGCATACTTGCAATTATTCATCCGATGTGATTGATGGAGGAGTAAGCTAGGATTTTACGTAGCCTAATTTGATTTAATCCTTGGATTCCTCTAATTGCGGAGGAAAAAATGATGACAAATGTTATGAATGTAGTTATTTTGTTGTTGTATATTAATAGAACTATAGGGGCAATTTTCTGTCATGTTAATATAATTAGTCTGTTTACTCAATTTAGTCCTTCTATTACCTCTGGGAACCAAACATGAATGGGGGCTGATCCCATTTTGGTTAAAAGTGCTGAATTTATAATCATTATTATTCAATAATTCGAGTTTTGGGGAAGAAACTCGGTTATATTTATTGATATAATAATTGAAAATAAAAGGGCACTTGAGGCTATGGCTTGAGTAATAAAGTATTTAAGGGCGGATTCTGATGGATACACATTCTTGGGGTCTGTTAATAGAGGAATAATTGATAGTAGGTTGATTTCAAGGCCTATTCATATCCTAAACCATGAGTATGATGAAATAGCAATTAAAGTTCCTAATATTAGGGTGTTAAGGAATAAAATTTTATAAAATTTTAAAATTAAAAAGGAAAGGGTTGGGACCTTTATAAATGGGGTATGAACCCACTAGCTTAATTAGCTTACCGTTTTGGGCTTAGTATAAGATGTATAGTAGTTTTTGATACTTTAGGAGCTAGTTTGATTCTAGCAGGCACAAGCAGTGAAGACAGGGTTTCCTATATGTTCAATTCTATCAAAATCGCTCTTTTTTCAGACACTTCACT